AAATTCTCATCGAAACATCGAGAAATTGTGCATATAGAAAACTCTAAAGAAAGAAAAAAAGGAGACCCATGCCATGATTTTCAAATCTTTTCTACCTTTTCTACTTAGTAGTCTAAGTTTCTCGATGAGGATAATTAATTCGGTCGTTGTGGTCGGACTCTATTATGGATTTCTGACCACATTCTCCATAGGTCCCTCTTAGATCTTCTTTCTCCAATCTTGGATTAGGGAAGAAGGAGATATTCGCGACTACTGGCGGTTTCATTATGGGGCAGCTCATGATCTTCATATCGATCTATTATCCACCTCTGCATCTATTCTTTCTTAGCTAAACGGGTGGAAGATCCATCCAATTTGGTTATATCATGGACTCGAAAAGCGGATCTGAATGTGACTGAAATGCACGATCTTCACAGGTATCACTTTTCACGATACCTAAAAGATGGAATAGCGATTTTCGAACCATTTCCTATACGAGAATGGTTTCCATTACTTTGAGAAATGGATTCTATATCAAACTATAGCTATTGCATTAAAGAAGAAAAGAAACTAATAGAAGTCGAAGACGCGGAATGGTAGTGAATAGAGAGAAAGATTCTTCTGATTTTCTTGTTCCTGAAAATATTCTATCTATCTCCTAGACGCCGTAGAGAATTGAGAATTTTCATGTCTTTCAATTCTCGTACTCGTAATTGGAAAGTTACGGAAGGAGGTCCATCATTTTGCAATGAAAACAACATAAAAAACTCTGGACAATTTCGAAATCAGGCCAAGCGTCTTAATACATATGCAAAAAAATTCATTATTGGCCCACCATTGATTAGAAGATTTAGCTTGTATGAATCGCTATTGGTTTGATACGAATAATGGCAGTCGTTTCAGTATGTTAAGGATACAGATGTATCCACAATTCATTTAGAGTTACTTAATAGCCTATTTCTTATACCATATCTCTATCCCGTGAAATTCTCGAGCCGAAAGATGGATGCATATGCTGTGTTTCATTTTGCTAAACGATATCAATTAAATGGTGTATCAATTCCATAAATTGGATATAGCAATAAATAAATCAGCAAAATTCTTTTATTTTAGATAGAAGAAATGTTTCTTCTATCTAAAATAAAAGAATGTACCCTTCTATCCAAATCCAATTTGCATCGATAAAATAAATCCAAATTCCAGTAGTAGATGAATAATTGCAAATTTTTGTGTGTACGAGATTAGAATAACTTCAAAATAACTGACATAATTTTGTATTTTTCCTGATCAGAAAAATACATGAAAAAGAAAGGAGGTAGAAAAATTTTGGGATTTATGGTTAAAGAAGAAAAAGAAGAAAACAGGGGTTCTGTTGAATTTCAAGTATTCAGTTTCACCAATAAGATACGGAGACTTGCTTCACATTTGGAATTACACAAAAAAGATTTTTCATCGGAAAGAGGTCTACGAAGACTTTTGGGAAAACGTCAACGTTTGCTGGCTTATTTGGCAAAGAAAAATAGAGTACGTTATAAGAAATTAATCAGTCAGTTGGATATTCGGGAGAAGTAATTTAATCGTTCGAATTTTTTTCTTATTTTATTAGTAGTCTTATAGTAGTCTTAGATTTTTCATTTTGATGAGCCTCGTTTTGAGGAATTCATGGAATAATCCATTTTCATGGAATAATGAATTAAGGAAGAAAGGATATGAGTCTACCGCTTACAAGAAAAGATCTCATGATAGTCAATATGGGCCCTCAGCACCCATCAATGCATGGTGTTCTTCGACTGATCGTTACTCTCGATGGTGAAGATGTTATTGATTGTGAACCCATATTAGGCTATTTACACAGAGGAATGGAAAAAATCGCGGAAAACCGAACTATTATACAATGAGGGAGATAGAAGAGGGAGATAGAAAAATAGAAGAGGGAGATAGAAAAAAATAGAAAAAGATAGAAAAAAGAAAAAGAGAGAGATATAGAAAAAAGAAAAAGAGAGAGATGGTAGAAAAGGGGGAGAGATGGGGGAAGAAGATAGGAAGGGGAATAAGGGGGCTCTTTAGGCAGGAGACGGGGGAATTCCTTAAGTTAAGAAAGAAAAAAGAATAAGAACACGGATACATAACATAAAAAAAAGAATAAATAAGACGATATTCGCCCTCCCCCTACATATTTAATTTCTTCTCCTATACAAAAACCAGCAAGACCTACTCCATTGGTAATTCCATCAATGACACCCTTATCGAAAAACTGCGTTAGTTCAGTTAATCCTCTTATACCCAGGGTAAAGACCCTAGTATAGAAAATATCTATATAACCACGATTATATGACCAACTGTATATCTTTTTTTTTACTTGATCCGAAAAAAACTTTTTCGGACTCTCTTTTACAAGAGAATTTATTAAATCCAAATTCTGAAAAAAGGAATAAGCGGATCCATAGAAGATATATGCTATGGATAGACCAAACATAGCTAGACTTACAGAAGAAATTGCATTAGTGATAAATTCATATGAATTTATGGAAGAATTAGAACTTTCCTGGAAAAAATTTATTGAGGGAGTTAACCACTTTGATAATATGGTTAACTCCGCTATTCCATTATCCATTACTCCATTATCAAAATGGATTCCTATGGATCCAATGAACAAAGTAAAAAGCAGTAATATAAAAAGAGGGAATAGCATAGTATTTCCCGTTTCATGAGGATAGACAAAAGTGTTTTTAGCCCCAAAGGAAGTACTAAAGGACCCTATCCTATTTCTTGTATTACCATGAATTTTGGATATATTTTGTGAAAAAAAAGAAACTCCACTCTTCGTTGTTGATAAAATGAAATCTCTATTCACTCCTTTGGGTATCCTTTTTCCCCATAAGGATATTGAATACAACGAACCCTCTTTAGTGCTACTGTAATTTTGAAAATGAACACGCAGGTACCCATCAAAAGTAAGTAAATATATCCGAAACATATAAAACGCAGTTAATCCTGCAGTAAAAGAGGCTATTATTCCAAAAAAGGGTGAATACAACCAACTATTACTAAGGATTTCATCTTTGGACCAGAAGCAAGCAAGAGGTGGAATACCACAAAGAGAAAGCGTACCCCATAAAAAAGTAGTTCTTGTAATTGGAACGTATTTTCTTAAACCACCCATAAGAACCATATTCTGACTTTTATCTGGTGAATATCCAACAAGAGGTTCCATTGAATGAATAATGGATCCGGATCCCAAGAACAATAAAGCTTTCGAATAAGCATGAGTGATCAAATGGAATAAAGCAGCTTGATAAGAACCTATACCTAGAGCTAACATCATATAACCCAATTGAGACATTGTAGAATAGGCTAAGCTTCTTTTAATATCTCTCTGAGCAAGAGCTAAAGTAGCTCCTAAGAAGAGTGTTATTGTACCTACTAAAGAAATGAAACTCATTATTAAAGGTAGGGATATGAAAAGAGGAAGAAGTCGAGCTAGAAGAAAAATCCCCGCAGCAACCATAGTTGCTGCGTGTATAAGAGCCGAAATGGGAGTGGGTCCTTCCATAGCATCGGGTAACCATACGTGAAGAGGGAATTGTGCAGATTTCGCAACTGCACCAAGGAATAATAAAAAAGCACACAAAGTAGTAAGTAAGGAATTAATCCCATTATTAGGAATCCAGTTATTAGCTATTTTGAACAAATCCCGAAACTCTAAACTACCTGTTATCCAAAAAAAACCTAAAATTCCTAATAACAGACCAAAATCCCCTACACGATTAGTTACAAAAGCTTTTTGACAAGCACTCGCTGCAATTGGCCGTGTAAACCAAAAGCCTATCAATAAATAGGAACACATTCCCACAAGTTCCCAAAAAAAATAAATTTGTATCAAATTGGAACTAGTAACCAATCCCAACATGGAAGTATTGAAAAAACTTATATAAACAAAAAATCTCAAATATCCTTCATCGTGAGACATATAATCGTCACTATAAATAAGAACGAGGATTCCTACAGTAGTAATTAGTATTAACATAATAGAAGTAAGCGGGTCGATCAAGTATCCAAATTCTAAGGAAAAATCATTATTGACGGTCCAAGACCATAGATATTGATAGATAGAACTTCCATTTATTTGTTGAATAGATAGGTGAACTGAGAATACCATAGCTATACTTAAGAGTAAAACACAAGGAAAAGCCCATATGCGACGAAGATTTTTTGTTGCTGTCGGAATAAGAATAAGTCCAAACCCCATTGACATAATAACTGGAAGTGGGAGAAGAGGGATTACCCATGCATATTGATATGTATGTTCCATAAGAAAAGAAATTGCAATTTTTACTTGAAATTTTTCTAAAAAATAAAATTGTTTCCGATTCACCAAACCAATTCTTATCTCTTTCTGAAGGAATTCAAAAAAATAAGAATAAGACAAAATACTGGAATTCTGAATTTTTCCAAATTTCTCTCATTGAAATAATCAAAAATTCAGAATGGGTTTACTTGGTTAAATTCAAAAAGTTAATTAACTAACTTTGTTACCTAGTTATTACCTAAAGAAGGATATTTGTTAAAATACAAAAAAGGATTGAATCATTTTACTTTCTATTCATTTTTGTATTTCTTTCTATTAAAATGAAGATGAAGCAGCTCTCATGTTTCGTAACTGATTGATTGAATTCCAATGAAAACCTATGTCTATAGGAAATTATCGAATATTCCTTACTTCATATAGAACTGAAATCCTAATGACTAGAATTACCTAAGTTTTAGAATGTCTTGTTTAAGAGACTAAGTATTTTTTTTTGTTTTGATTGGAATTCCATTATGGAATACCATTCTGAACTTAATTAACTATTTGAATTTTCCCTTCCTTTTATCCCCCATATAAGATGGGGGATAGGCCGTAGATCTATATATGGAGTATACTTAATATATAAATTGATTTAAATAGAAAACCTTTGTATATATTCTATATTATTAAAACAAAGTATAAAATATATATGAAAAATATGCTAAAAAATTCTTGTCTTATCCGCATTAGAGAAAATAAAGTAAAAAAGAATTCAGAATTTCAGTTCAGTATCTAAGTATAAATACTAAGAAAAAACAGAAAGAAGAATTGATTTGCGGCAATAGATGTCTTTCACATACAACTAGAAAAAAGTAATCTCCTTTTTGAATGGCAGTTCCAAAAAAACGTACTTCGATGTCAAAAAAGCGTATTCGTAAAAATCTTTGGAAGAAAAAGACTTATTTTTCCATAGTACAATCTTATTCTTTAGCAAAATCAAGATCATTTTCCAGCGGCAGCGAGCATCCAAAACCAAAGGGTTTTTCTGGGCAACAAACAAACAAATAATCTGGTTTTGGAATAATCTGAATTGACCTATCCCAAAGAAATTCCAATTATTTAATATGAATAATTCGGATTAATTAATGAATGTACTTTTATGTGTCGAATTCCTCGGTACAATATTCTTAGAACTAACCCCTCTGATATATAGAACAAAAGTTTTTGGTATACTGTGTCCTAAGTATTCTTTTCCTATCAACGAACTTTTCATAATAGAATCCTCATAATAAAATATGAGGATTCTATTATGAAAAGTAGAGTATTCTTGCAATAGGACTTACAACTTCTACCTATCTTATCAAAAATCCACAAAAAAATAGGTTTAGGCTTGGTAAATCATATTAATAAGGGCATAAAGGCTTTCATTCTAGAAATTTTGCTAAAATCCAAAATTCTTTGTATTTAATGATGAAATTATAGAAATTCTAATGGATAGATTGAAAGATTTTTTTTTATTTCAATGAGAAACTAATTAGAAAAAAAATGAGTTCTATATTGCAACTGAGAAAAAACAGTTCCAACTCTTTCAAGCTTTGTTTCTATTGGGCAAAGCAAGAGTTTATTGTTAAAAAAATCCCCAATGATACTACCAAACGAAGTCCATTTTAATGAAGATTCTAATGTTCCTAAATTCTATGGACTCTCCCAATCTCGACGATTTGCGAGAAAATAACTATTATTCTTTTAACTTCCCTATTATTTTAAGTTAGCCGCCATGGTGAAATTGGTAGACACGCTGCTCTTAGGAAGCAGTGCTCAAGCATCTCGGTTCGAGTCCGAGTGGCGGCATTCTCAAAAAAGAATACAATAGATTAGAAAATGGATTCAATTCGAAATTTCCAATTTTGTAATGGGACCTTCTCCTTATGCTATTTGCAACTTTAGAACATATACTAACTCATATCTCTTTCTCAACCATTTCAATTGTGATTACAATTCATTTGATAACCTTATTAGTTCGTGAACTTGGGGGATTACGTGATTCGTCAGAAAAAGGAATGATAGCTACTTTTTTCTCTATAACAGGATTCTTAGTTTCTCGTTGGGCTTCTTCGGGACATTTTCCATTAAGTAATTTATATGAGTCATTGATCTTCCTTTCATGGGCTCTGTATATTCTTCATACGATTCCTAAGATACAGAACTCTAAAAATGATTTAAGCACAATAACTACGCCAAGTACTATTTTAACGCAAGGCTTTGCCACGTCGGGTCTTTTAACTGAAATGCATCAATCCACAATACTAGTACCTGCTCTACAATCTCAGTGGTTAATGATGCATGTCAGTATGATGTTACTAAGCTATGCAACTCTTTTGTGCGGATCCTTATTATCCGCCGCTCTTCTAATCATTAAATTTCGAAAGAATTTCAATTTCTTTTTAGAAAAGAAAAAAAATGTTTTAATTTTAAATAAAACATTTTTCTTTAGTGAGTTTAGTGAGATTGAATATTTCTATGTAAAAAGAAGTGCTTTAAAAAACACCTCTTTTCCTTCATTTCCAAATTATTACAAATATCAATTAATTGAGCGTTTGGATTCTTGGAGTTATCGTGTCATTAGCCTAGGGTTTACCCTTTTAACCATAGGTATTCTTTGTGGAGCAGTATGGGCTAATGAGGCGTGGGGATCCTATTGGAATTGGGATCCTAAGGAAACTTGGGCATTTATTACTTGGACCATATTCGCAATTTATTTACATAGTAGAACAAATCCAAATTGGAAGGGTACGAATTCTGCACTCGTAGCTTCGATAGGATTTCTTATAATTTGGATCTGCTATTTTGGTATCAATCTATTAGGAATAGGTTTACATAGTTATGGTGCATTTACATTACCATCTAAATGATTACATAACATAAAACCTTCGTGAAATGAAAGTTTTTCCATTTTTGTTTGATTTGAGAACCCTTGAACGCCTTCTCAAAGGGTTCTCAAAAATTCGAGATAGATCTAATTAGACTTTTTTACTTTTTTCTGAATTATTTGGTTTTTCCACTATGGAATATAGAGCGGACTAGTAAAAAAAAATTTATTTAGGATAATAATTGGATAAGAGAGCCTCTACCTTGTCAACCGATAGCGAGAGAACAAAATCTGGATAAATACCAATTCCTATTACTGGTAAAAAGATACAGATTAAAAGAAAGAGTTCTCGTGGTCCAGAATCCACCAAATTTGCGTTTGGAACATGAAATAGCTTGTATCCATAGAACATCTGGCGTAACATAGATAATAAAAAAATAGGAGTTAATATCATTCCAATTGCCATTACAAAAGTAATTAGCATTTTTGGTATTAACAGAAATTTTGGACTAGTAATTAGTCCAAAAAATACTACTAATTCTGCAACAAAACCGCTCATTCCTGGTAAGGCAAGAGAAGCCATTGAAAAGCTACTAAACATGGTAAAAATTTTCGGCATTGGGATAGATATCCCCCCCAGTTCTTCGAGATAAACAAGACGCATTCTATCACAAGCCGTTCCCGCCAAGAAAAAAAGTGTAGCACCAATAAATCCATGGGATAGTATTTGTAAAATAGCTCCATTGAGTCCAATGTTGGTTATGGAACCAATTCCTATAATTATGAAACCCATGTGAGATACGGAGGAGTAGGCTATTCTTTTTTTGAAATTTCGTTGACCAAGAGAAGTTGAAGCTGCATAGATTATTTGCATCGCTCCTATTATTACCAACCAGGGGGAAAATAGATAATGGGCATGAGGTAACAATTCCATATTGATCCGAATCAATCCGTATGCTCCCATCTTTAATAGGATTCCCGCTAAAAGCATACATGTACTGTAATGCGCTTCCCCATGGGTATCTGGTAACCACGTATGTAGGGGTATAATCGGCAATTTGACAGCATAAGCAATAAGGAAGCCAAAATAAAATAGTATTTCCAATGTTGCAGGGTATGATCGATTAATTAATCTTTCCAAATCTAATCTTGGTTCGTTGGAACCATATAAGCCCATACCTAGAACTCCGATTAAGAAAAAAATGGAACCGCCTGCAGTATACAAAATAAATTTTGTAGCTGAATACAGACGCCTCTTTCCCCCCCACATGGATAAAAGTAAGTAAACAGGAATTAATTCTAACTCCCACATGATAAAAAAAAGTAAAAGGTCTCGCGAAGAAAATAATCCTATTTGACCACTATACATTGCTAGCATCAGGAAATAGAATAATCGCGAATTCCGGGTAACTGGCCAAGCTGCTAAAGTAGCTAAAGTAGTGATAAATCCTGTCAATAAAATAGATCCTAATGAAAGTCCATCGATTCCCAATCTCCAGTGGAAATCAAAGACATCTATCCATTTAGAATCCTCCTTTAATTGGATTAAGGGATCCTCCAATTGGAAATGATAACAGAATGCATAAGTCATTAGAAGGAATTCTAATAAACAAATAGATATAGTATACCACCTAACGATTTTGTTTCCCCTATGAGGTAAAAAGAAAATTAATGAACCTGCAAATATCGGCAAAACAACAAGTATTGTTAACCAAGGAAAATAACTCATGATAAAGTGATAAAGAGAAGATACGTTTTGACCAGAAAAGCCCGTGCTCGAAATAAGCGAGCACAGGCTTCCTCGGTAAAGAGGAATCAGACGATTCAAGTGGAGTTTTTTGTAACGTATCAATAAGATAGAGCCATGCTGCGGGTTGTTTCAGGCCCTAAATAAACGCGGACACTTAAAAAATCTGTTGGGCAGGCAGATTCGCATCTCTTACAACCCACACAATCTTCGGTTCTCGGCGCGGAAGCAATTTGCTTGGCTTTACACCCATCCCAGGGTATCATTTCTAATACATCTGTTGGACAAGCTCGTACACATTGAGTGCATCCTATACATGTATCATAAATTTTTACGGAATGTGACATTGGATCTATAAATTTTCCTTTTCAACATAAAAATTTTCGATCTGGTAAAAATGAAATTAGTACTATATGAGTCATATGTATTGTAGACACCAGACGAAGCAATGGTTTATCCAAACTTCAACAAATAAATAAATAAAATAATGCAATATATTTCTTAATCCGTTTGTGAGAAAGCGTGAAAAGAGCCAAGAGACTTGAATTTTTGGCTTCAACAATCATAATTATACGAATTGTACATACGAATTCGAATTAGCCAATTTATTGGCTATCGTCTTTTCAATATAAATATAAATTATTGCAATATTCAAATTGCAATATCAATGAATTGCAAAAATTCAATAAGTAAAAAAGAATACTATGTAATAGTAATAACCTAATCAAAAAATAGATATTATAAAATAATAAGAAAATAGTATTCGATTTCTATTCATCTTAATATTTGATATTATTATTATATGTGCGCCTTTGTTTAGAGGATTTTATGTCTAATTATTCAAAAAATTAGATTGATTGATACGAGTTGATTTCTTGTTACGATGGATGGAAGAAAGAATGGATAGTCCAATAGCTGCTTCAGCAGCCGCAAGGGCTATAACAAAAATTGCGAAAATGTCTCCTTTTAATTGGCGACTATCAAATAGATCAGAAAATGTTACGAGATTTAGATTAATTGAATTCAGTATAAGTTCAAGACATATTAGAGCTCTAACCATGTTTCGGCTTGTGATCAATCCATAGATACCAATCGAAAATAAATAGACACTAAAAAAAAGTACATGCTCAAACATCATTAACTAACTCCTTATCAATCTCGATTCATTTCAATATGAGGACAAGAATTGAACCGATTCCATTAATTAGAATAGAACAGTTACACAACAAAAGAGAAAAGAAGGTATTTGTTGGCAGTAGATGGGTTTTACTAAATCAAAATTGTGATTCTTTAGTTATTTATTTTAGATTTGAAATTCTAAGTATTTCTTATTGCCGAGCCATAGTAATTGCACCTATTAAAGAAACTAGAAGAATTATGGAAATGAGTTCAAACGGAAGATAAAAATCAGTTGCTAAATGAATCCCAATTTGTTGAACGTTATTTATGAGACCCTGTTCTACTATTTGGTTTGATCTTGTAGTCCAAAGAATTCCATACCATGACGTATCTGGGATAGTAGTCATTAGTGAAAAAAGAATAGTTATACAAACGAGTGAAGTGAACCCATCTCCAATAGTCCAATAATTCTTATTTTTAGACCATTCTGAGCCATTTACGAACATTACGGCAAATATGATCAAAATATTTATAGCTCCCACATAAATAAGAAGTTGTGCGACAGCTACAAAGTAGGAATTCAATAAAATATAGAATAAGGATATACAAACAAGAACTAATCCCAGCGAAAAGGCAGAATAAATTGGGTTGGTAAGTAATACTACTCCTAGACCTCCTAGTAGAAGAACAAATCCCCCAAATAGCACAAGAATCTCATGTATTGGTCCAGGTAAATCCATTATGGATAAGAAGAAATTAATAGTATAAAATTTTTCATGAACTGACTAAAACTAAAAGATTCAAGGAAGGAAAAAGGGATTAGGATATTTTTTTGTATATAAGTTGTATAGTTAGAAATCACATCACGAAAATCCACTCTCATTTTAAATCAGGAATAATTTGCAATAAGCAGTAGTTATTCGTTTTTCTTTATAGTTAATAAAAAACTATTGGATTTTTCTTTTTTGTTAGAAAAATCCTAGTAACTAATAATTAGTAACCGTTCTTGAATTCCAAGATTTTTCTTCGTCTATTTTACTTTGAGTCGAATTCCTAATTGTTTGAATTGTGTAATCTCCCATTATGGAGATTGGTAACCGACTCAAAGCAATTTGATTGTAATTCAATTCATGACGATCATAAGTAGAAAGTTCATATTCTTCAGTCATTGATAAACAGCTTGTCGGGCAGTACTCAACACAATTACCACAAAATATACAAACTCCGAAATCAATACTATAATTAAGCAATTGTTTCCTTTTAATATCCTTTTCAAATCTCCAATCCACAAGGGGTAGATCTATCGGGCATACGCGAACACATACTTCACAAGCAATACATTTATCAAATTCAAAGTGGATTCGCCCCCGGAAACGCTCCGATGTAATTGATTTTTCATAAGGGTAGTGAATCGTTATAGGTAAACGATTTGTGTGGGATAAGGTAATTATGAAACTTTGACCAATGTACCTTGCAGCGCGTATTGTTTGTTGACCATAACTCATGAACCCAGTTACCATAGGGAACATATTCTAAATATCTATGAAAAAGGTATGTTTCTTTCTCTTGTTTGAGAGAACTTTTGTGTTGAAAATATTCTTACTGTTATTGTATTATCTTATTTATAGTGAAACAAGTTGGGAAGAAGTTGTTAATAAGAGATTGCCCAGGGAAATAGGTAAAAGAAATTTCCATCCAAGATTTAATAACTGATCCATTCTCATCCTGGGTAAAGTCCATCTTATTGTGATAGAAATGAAGAGAAATAAATAAGCTTTAGTTAATGTAATAAAGATACCCATTGTCATTTCCAAAATTCCAACCATTTTATTCATTTGGAAAAATTCAAAAAAGGATATATAGGGAATAGAGAAATTCCACCCGCCTAAGTAGAGAACTGTTACAAATAAAGAGGAAACTAATAAATTTAGGTAAGAAACAAGATAAAATAAACCATATTTGATACCGGAATATTCGGTTTGATAACCTGCTACTAATTCTTCCTCTGCTTCTGGTAAATCAAAGGGTAATCTTTCACATTCTGCCAAAGAAGAAATTAGAAAAACCAGAAAACCTATAGGCTGACGCCAAAGATTCCATCCAAAAAAACCATATTTTGACTGTGCTTCAACTATATCAACTGTACTTGAACTGTTAGATAATCATAGTCGATGATAACATCACAGTTCCCACCGCTATTCCAAAACCGTACATGAAACCTTAGCTTCATACGGCTTCTCTATGATCAGAAAAAAGGAAAGGGTTGTTTCGTTTCGGTATTATCCCCCTGGGCATAGATAGAATTAGGTAAGATAAAATCGATTGGAAAGTCCTAAATTAGACCAAAGGAATTCCGTCTGCTAGAATAAGAAAAAGCGCTTCCGAATTGATCTCGTCCTTTATAATATAATGAAAATTTTTCTTTGTTCAGTAATAACTTAATCTTGGAATAAAACACTCGTTATAGCAATTAATAAATGAAAAGAATTAGGGATTAATTCATGAGGAATTCTGTATTAATATGAATAGAGGAAGGAAAGAATAAATAAATATCTTTTTTTTGTATTGCATTCCATATCTTTTGTCCTATTCTTCTTTCCCCGGGGAAGGGTACTTAAAAAGAAAAAAGTAATAAAGGATTAATTCGTTCTTGATAGCCATTTCTTTAACAAGTGAAAGGGAACATACTCTGGATCGGAATCCGAAGAAAGTACTACTTGATCATTTCCACCAATTTCAAGTCCTTATTATGATTCCTTTTATGAGGAAAAATCTCTAATGCCTTAGATTCCCTCATTACTAATCCTTTATGTACTTTAGTGTTCCTAACCCCTCACTAATTTTTGATGGATTCCCCTTATGATTCTAAGTTATAGTAATAACTCGGAATATTCTAGTAATGGAATTCCATATCGCGAATCCTTTATTCTTGCCCGCTTCAAGATATGATGACTAATCAAAAAATCTCAACCTTGGGGTAAAGAGTTTACACTACTTATGTTTACTTCAACTTTTTTCTTGTACGTAGGAAATGAGATTTTTTCTTTTTACTACAAATTAATAAGCTGTTTTATTTCACTCATATAGCTATCTAGTTTAACTTACCAACCCGAATACAGAATAAGAAAAGGAAGATAAATATTCAATGGATTTTGGAGGAAAAAGATCCTATTTTAACGAATCACACGTAGAGATATTGCTAGCACACAAAAAGTTAATGGTATTTCATAACTAATAGATTGAGCAGCAGCTCGTAGACCGCCTGAAAAAGAATATTTATTATTTGAGCTATATCCTGCCATAAGAAGACCAATAGGAGCAATACTTGAAATGGCAATCCATAAAAAAACACCAATACTAAGATCGGCTAAAACAAAACGATATCCCAAAGGGATAACTAAAAAACTTAATAAAATTGATATGACCGCTATAGAAGGTCCAATGCTAAATAAAGGAATATCTCCTCGGGATGGCAGGATATCCTCCTTAAAAAGTAGCTTAGTTCCATCGGCTATAGCTTGAAGCAGTCCCAGGGGGCCAGCATATTCAGGACCAATACGTTGTTGTATCGATGCGGATATTTCTCTTTCTAACCACACAATTACGAGTACTTCTATTGTGATTCCCAGTAGGAGGGTCAAAATGGGTAGAATCCATATCAGTCCATAGACTTCTTTTAATAATTCCGATTTCGAAAAAGAATTGATAGTTTCTATCTCTACCCTATCTATTATCATTTCAACGATCAACTTCCCCCATAATGATATCTATACTACCTAATATCGTCATGATATCAGCCAATTTCATTTTTTTAACTAGTTGAGGAAGAATTTGCAAATTAATAAAACCGGGTGGACGAATTTTCCATCTCCAGGGGAAAAGACTATCATCTCCTACCAGATAAATTCCTAATTCACCTTTTGGAGCTTCCACTCTTACATAAAGCTCTTGCTTTGACAATTCAAAATTGGGCGAAGGTTTTTTACCAAGAAATCGATATTCAAAATCATTCCATTCGGAATTCTTTGTTTTCTTAAAGCGTCGGACTTCTAAATTCTCATAAGGGCCTCCAGGAATTTTCTCTACAGCCTGTTGAATAATTTTGATGGATTCCCTCATTTCACCCATTCGTACTAAATAGCGAGCTAATGAATCCCCTTCTTTTTGCCATTGGACTTTCCAATCGAATTGGTTGTAAGACTCATAAGGATCAACTTTACGAAGATCCCATTGTATTCCAGAAGCTCGTAACATCGGTCCCGATAAGCCCCAATTTACTGCTTCTTCTCCGCTAATAAAACCGACTCCTTCAACTCGTTCTAAAAAAACGGGATTCCGTGTAATAAGTTGTTGATATTCAACAACTCCTCGTAAAAAATAATCACAGAAATCTAAACATTTATCGACCCATCCATAAGGTAGATCGGCGGCTACCCCTCCGATGCGAAAGTAATTATGCATCATTCGCATACCTGTAGCAGCTTCAAATAGATCATATATCAATTCTCTCTCTCTAAAAATATAGAAAAAAGGGGTCTGTGCGCCTAGATCCGCCATAAAAGGTCCAAGCCATAACAAGTGAGAAGCTATACGGCTCAACTCTAACATAATTACCCTAATATAGCTGGCTCTTTGGGGTATTTGAATATTCTCCAAGAATTCTGGTGCATTTACCGTTATTGCTTCTGTAAACATAGTAGCTAAATAATCCCACCGTGTTACATAAGGTAAGTATTGTATAATAGTTCGGTTTTCCGCGATTTTTTCCATTCCTCTGTGTAAATAGCCTAATATGGGTTCACAATCAATAACATCTTCACCATCGAGAGTAACGATCAGTCGAAGAACACCATGCATTGATGGGTGCTGAGGGCCCATATTGACTATCATGAGATCTTTTCTTGTAAGCGGTAGACTCATATCCTTTCTTCCTTAATTCATTATTCCATGAAAATGGATTATTCCATGAATTCCTCAAAACGAGGCTCATCAAAATGA